GATATTGAGATTTTTTCCCGGAACGCGATTGGTTTCTAAGATCACTTACGGTTCTAGGCCTTTTATTAGTTAATCCTGGTAAAACCCCCAGCCGGCGTATTTTTTTGAAACGAGGTCCTCGATAACGTGACATAAAGACTCCTTAATTTAGAATAAATGGAATTCTTATTTATATTGATTTTTTATTTTTAAAATATTTAAAATTTAAAATATATATTAAAAAAAATTATATTTTACAAAATAACAACCCTAAACTAAAACTGAACTAAATGAAGCGAAGTTTACTGAAGTAGTGTACTTGTACTATAAAGAAGAATGAGATGAATTGGATAAATATCCAAGCCCTTTGCCCTTTCTATTATATAGAAAAAAATCCTTTTCCTGACAGGAAATTCCTATAAGTTAATAAATTCTTAACTTTTGAGAAAAGGGGGGAAATACTTTTTCTTTTTCAATATTCTTTGATTTCAAAGTCTCAATCATGTAAAATTGGGAATCAAAAAATGGGAAAAGCCGGCTATCGGAATCGAACCGATGACCATCGCATTACAAATGCGATGCTCTAACCTCTGAGCTAAGCGGGCCTACATAATAACATTGTATATTTTATAATTTTATATACATAGGAATCCTATAAATCTTTAGTTATTAAATAGTATTTCTTAGTTATTCATAATCTATACTATATGAATCTAGAAAAGAATAGCTAATTTCAAATAAGGATTCATATATCATTATATATATATATAATTTCTATTTATCAGAATTCTAATTAGATAGTGATAGTCAAATTTTATTTTTCATTTTTGAATTCAAATGTCATTTTAAATTCTTTTTCTTACACTTCTGTGTTTTGATTTAGATTTCTATTTAGTTTATTTCGAGTCGAATAATTTTAGTTTAATAGAATTTGAACTTATAACTAATGAGACATTCCTCCGCTTTCATTCGTAAAGGTGGAAGTTAAAACAAAAAAAAAGAATCGACCGTTTAAGTATTCCAAATTGCAGGGAAAAAGTGACAGGAAGAGAAAGATATATACATATCTATGTGGTATATACCCATATATATTGAATTGCGGATCCAGAAATGATAAAATCATATTTGATTGGACCAACATAGGAGTCTCCTATAAAAAAAGATAGGTAATAAATCAAAAAACTTTTTCGAGATAGGAATCGGTATCTAATGAATTCGGCGGTTACAGTAGAAATAGAAATGAAAGAAAAGAGGAGAGGGAGGAAGGACACCACAATGAGGATCCTAATCTAAAAAAAGGAAAGGGGGATATGGCGAAATTGGTAGACGCTACGGACTTAATTGGATTGAGCCTTGGTATGGAAACCTACTAAGTGACAACTTTCAAATTCAGAGAAACCCCGGAATTAATAAAAATGGGCAATCCTGAGCCAAATCCGGTTTTCCGAAAACAAAAGTTGAAAAAGAAAAAAGGATAGGTGCAGAGACTCAATGGAAGCTGTTCTAACATATGGAGTTGACTCCTTTGGTCGAAGAATCTTTCTCATAAAGTGTGAAAGTACATTTGTATTGAATACTTTATCATATCAAATGATTAATTACTAATATATTCTGTTTTTATGAAAAAAAAGAAGAGTTGGTTTTAATTGATTCCACATAGAAGAAAGAATCGAATATTCATTGATCAAATCATTCACTCCATAGTCTGATAGATCTTTTAAAGAATTGATTAATCGGACGAGAATAAAGATAGAGTCCCGTTCTACATGTCAATACCGGCAACAATGAAATTTATAGTAAGAGGAAAATCCGTCGACTTTAAAAATCGTGAGGGTTCGAGTCCCTCTATCCCCAAAAGCCTATTTGACATCCCAACTATTTCTCCTATATCTATTTTAGTTAGTGGTTCCAAATTCCTCATCTTTATCATTCACTCTATTGTTTTACAAACGGATTTGACTGGAAACGCCTTTCATCCATCTTACACAAGTCTTGTGAGATACGTATGATACATATACATACAAATGAACATCTTTTTGAAGATCCAAGAAATTACAGTACCTGGATAAAAGTTGGTAATCTTCTTTCATACTTTCTTTTTATTGACATAGACCCCAGTCATCTAATAAAATAAGGATGATACATTGGGAATGGTCGGGATAGCTCAGCTGGTAGAGCAGAGGACTGAAAATCCTCGTGTCACCAGTTCAAATCTGGTTCCTGGCACATGATTCATGTGTATGAGCTTCTTCTATAAATTGAAAGATAAAGATATGAATCGACATGCATATTCATTTCTAGTCTAAATCATAATACATATTTTTTTATCCATCTCACCCGGATATCCCCCATCTATTTTATAGATGGGTAGAGTTTATTAGACAAACTATCTAAAAGAATTAGATTACATTTCCTCTTTTTTTATTTATTCCCTCCTTCAAAATGTTAATACTTTAACTTTAATATATATTTGAAAGGTGAACTTAGTTGATTGAAAAACTCAAAAGTCGAATTTAGAAGA